GTCCTTGTAGCTTATAAAAAGCATGACACTGAAGATGTCAAGATGGCTGCCACACACACCCAAGGACAAAAGACTTAGTCCTAACCTTACTGTTAGTTTTTGCTAGGTATATACATGCAAGTATCCGCGCTCCGGTGTAGATGCCCTGGACACCTTAACTAGGTAGATAGGAGCGGGTATCAGGCTCACCATAACCGTAGCCCAAAACGCCTTGCAATTGCCACACCCCCACGGGTAATCAGCAGTAGTTAATATTAAGCAATGAGTGCAAACTTGACTTAGCCATAGCAAATCTAGGGTTGGTAAATCCTGTGCCAGCCACCGCGGTCATACAGGAGACCCAAATTAACTTTATAACGGCGTAAAGAGTGGTCACATGTTATCCAAGTAGCTAAGACTAAAAAACATCTAAGCTGTCACAAGCCCAAGATGTCAATAAGACCTCCACATCAAAGAAGATCTTAGAACAACGATCAATTGAACTCCACGAAAGCCAGGGCCCAAACTGGGATTAGATACCCCACTATGCCTGGCCCTAAATCTTGATGCTTACACCTACTAAAGCATCCGCCCGAGAACTACGAGCACTAACGCTTAAAACTCTAAGGACTTGGCGGTGCCCCAAACCCACCTAGAGGAGCCTGTTCTATAATCGATGATCCACGATATACCTGACCATTCCTTGCCAAAACAGCCTACATACCGCCGTCGCCAGCCCACCTCCACTGAAAGCCCAACAGTGAGCGCAATAGCCCCACCACGCTAATAAGACAGGTCAAGGTATAGCCTATGGAATGGAAGCAATGGGCTACATTTTCTAGACTAGAACACAACGGCAAAGGGGTATGAAACAACCCCTAGAAGGCGGATTTAGCAGTAAAGTGGGACAATCGAGCCCTCTTTAAGCCGGCTCTGGGGCACGTACATACCGCCCGTCACCCTCCTCGCAGGCGCCCCCCCCCCCCCCCATAACTAATAAGCCACTCAGCCAAAGATGAGGTAAGTCGTAACAAGGTAAGTGTACCGGAAGGTGCACTTAGACCACCAAGACGTAGCTTAAACAAAAGCATTCAGCTTACACCTGAAAAATGTCTGCTAACACCAGATCGTCTTGATGCCAAACTCTAGCCCAATCGACATGACCTGGAATAACAAAGCTACTGTTACAAACTTAACTAAAGCATTTACTAGTCCCAGTATAGGCGATAGAAAAGACACCATTGGAGCGATAGAGACTACGTACCGTAAGGGAAAGATGAAATAGCAATGAAAACTAAGCTATAAACAGCAAAGATCAACCCTTGTACCTTTTGCATCATGGTCTAGCAAGAAAAACCAAGCAAAATGAATTTAAGTTTGCCATCCCGAAACCCAAGCGAGCTACTTACGAGCAGCTATTATTGAGCGAACCCGTCTCTGTGGCAAAAGAGTGGGATGACTTGTCAGTAGAGGTGAAAAGCCAATCGAGCTGGGTGATAGCTGGTTGCCTGTGAAACGAATCTAAGTTCACTCTTAATTCTTCTCCAAGGAAACCCACAAACCCTAATGAAGCGAATTAAGGGCTATTTAAAGGAGGTACAGCTCCTTTAAAAAAGAATACAATCTCTACGAGCGGATAAATATTAACTTCCTAACTGAACTGTGGGCCCTCAAGCAGCCATCAACAAAGAGTGCGTTAAAGCTCTACACCACAAAAATATAAGAACCCCATGACTCCCTCCCCATTAACAGGCTAACCTATATTTAAATAGGAGAATTAATGCTAGAATGAGTAACCAGGGTCCTCCCTCTACGACGCAAGCTTACATCCGTACATTATTAACAAACCCCCAATATACGACAAATCAAACAAGCACAGTATTAAGCAAATTGTTAACCCGACAGAGGAGCGTCCATTAAGAAAGATTAAAACCTGTAAAAGGAACTAGGCAAACCCGTCAAGGCCCGACTGTTTACCAAAAACATAGCCTTCAGCAAACCTAAAACAAGTATTGAAGGTGATGCCTGCCCGGTGACTCACGTTCAACGGCCGCGGTATCCTAACCGTGCAAAGGTAGCGCAATCAATTGTCCCATAAATCGAGACTAGTATGAATGGCTAAACGAGGTCTTAACTGTCTCTTACAGGCAATCGGTGAAATTGATCTCCCTGTACAAAAGCAGGGATAAACCCATAAGACGAGAAGACCCTGTGGAACTTTAAAACCAGCAACCACCTTAGAACACATACTCACCCACTGGGTTCACTGACACATAAGATTTCTGGTCTGCGTTTTTCGGTTGGGGCGACCTTGGAGCAAAACAAAACCTCCAAAAATTAGACCACACCTCTAGACTTAGAGCAACCTCTCAACGTGCTAATAGCATCCAGACCCAATATAATTGATCAATGGACCAAGCTACCCCAGGGATAACAGCGCAATCTCCCCCGAGAGTCCGTATCGACGGGGAGGTTTACGACCTCGATGTTGGATCAGGACATCCTAGTGGTGCAGCCGCTACTAAGGGTTCGTTTGTTCAACGATTAACAGTCCTACGTGATCTGAGTTCAGACCGGAGTAATCCAGGTCGGTTTCTATCTATGATGAACTCTTCCCAGTACGAAAGGATAGGAAAAGTGAGGCCAATACCACAAGCAAGCCTTCGCCTTAAGTAATGAAACCAACTTAATTACAAAAGGCTATCACACCACCCCACGTCCAAGAAAAGGACCAGCTAGCGTGGCAGAGCTCGGAAAATGCAAAAGGCTTAAGTCCTTTAATTCAGAGGTTCAAATCCTCTCCCTAGCTTAACCTATCTTCACATGACCAACTACCCCCTCCTAATCAACTTCATCATAGCCCTCTCCTATGCTCTGCCAATCTTAATCGCAGTAGCCTTTCTTACACTAGTAGAACGCAAAATCCTAAGCTATATACAAGGCCGAAAGGGTCCAAACATCGTTGGTCCCTTTGGACTCCTCCAACCCCTGGCAGACGGTGTTAAACTGTTCATCAAAGAACCGATCCGGCCATCAACATCTTCCCCAGTTCTATTCATCGCAACCCCAATCCTAGCTCTCCTCCTAGCTATCTCAATCTGAACCCCATTACCCCTCCCATTCTCCCTAGCAGACCTCAACCTAGGACTGCTCTTCCTACTAGCCATGTCAAGCCTAGCAGTATACTCCATCCTATGATCAGGCTGAGCCTCTAATTCTAAATACGCCCTAATTGGAGCACTACGAGCAGTAGCCCAAACAATCTCCTACGAGGTAACCCTAGCCATCATTCTTCTCTCCGTCGTCCTCCTCAGTGGCAATTACACCCTAAGCACTCTCGCTGTCACCCAAGAACCCCTGTACCTTATTTTCTCCTGCTGACCCCTTGCTATAATATGATACGTCTCCACACTAGCTGAAACCAACCGCGCCCCCTTCGACCTAACAGAAGGGGAATCCGAGCTAGTATCAGGATTCAACGTAGAATATGCAGCAGGACCTTTCGCACTTTTCTTTCTAGCTGAATACGCCAATATTATACTCATAAATACACTAACCACAATTTTATTCTTCAACCCAAGCCTCCTAAACCCACCTCAAGAGCTATTTCCCGTTATTCTAGCCACAAAAGTCCTGCTCCTATCAGCAGGATTCCTATGAATTCGAGCCTCCTACCCACGATTCCGATACGACCAGTTAATGCACCTACTATGAAAAAATTTCTTACCACTCACACTAGCCCTATGTCTTTGACACACCAGCATACCAATCTGCTACGCGGGCCTACCTCCTTACTTATAGGCCTTAACGGAAATGTGCCTGAACACTAAGGGTCACTATGATAAAGTGAACATGGAGGTATACCAGCCCTCTCATTTCCTAATAATTAGAAAAGCAGGAATCGAACCTACACTAGAGGAATCAAAATCCTCCATACTTCCCTTATATTACTTTCTAGTAGGGTCAGCTAAACAAGCTATCGGGCCCATACCCCGAAAATGATGGTTCAACTCCTTCCCCTGCTAATGAACCCCCAAGCAAGCCTGATTTTCACCATTAGCCTACTTTTAGGAACAACTATCACTATCTCAAGCAACCACTGAATCATAGCCTGAACTGGTCTAGAAATTAACACACTCGCCATCCTCCCATTAATCTCAAAATCCCACCACCCACGAGCCATTGAAGCTGCCACTAAATATTTCCTGACCCAAGCAGCTGCCTCCGCCCTAGTCCTGTTCTCTAGCATAACCAATGCATGACATACCGGACAATGAGACATCACTCAACTTACCCATCCAACATCCTGCCTAATTCTTACCTCAGCAATCGCAATAAAACTAGGACTAGTGCCATTCCACTTCTGATTTCCAGAAGTACTCCAAGGCTCTCCCCTTATCACCGGCCTACTCCTATCCACTGTCATAAAACTCCCTCCAATCGCATTACTCTACATGACTTCCCCCTCACTAAACCCTACACTCTTAACTACCTTAGCAATCCTCTCCGCAGCTCTAGGAGGTTGAATAGGCCTCAACCAGACACAAATCCGAAAAATCCTAGCCTTTTCCTCCATTTCTCACCTGGGCTGAATAGCAATTATCGTCATCTACAACCCCAAACTCACACTCCTCAACTTCTACCTGTACGCCGTAATAACCGCAACCGTCTTCCTCACCTTAAATACAATTAAAGTACTAAAACTATCCACCCTAATAACCGCATGAACTAAAATCCCATCCTTAAACGCAATGTTACTCCTGACCCTGCTTTCCCTAGCAGGACTTCCTCCCCTAACAGGATTCCTACCCAAATGACTCATCATCCAAGAGCTAACTAAACAAGAAATAATCCCAGCAGCCACACTTATTTCCCTCCTTTCCCTACTAAGCCTATTCTTCTACCTCCGACTAGCATACTGTACAACCATTACACTCCCTCCGCATACCACAAACCACATAAAACAGTGACGCACTAACAAACCAACCAACATCATAATTGCCATCTTAACCACTGTATCCGTCATACTCCTTCCTATCTCTCCTATAATCCTCACTATTGTCTAAGAAACTTAGGATTACCTAAACCGAAGGCCTTCAAAGCCTTAAACAAGAGTTAAACCCTCTTAGTTTCTGCTAAAGTCCGCAGGCCATTACCCTGCATCCCCTAAATGCAACTCAGGTGCTTTAATTAAGCTAGGACCTTTCAATCTTCTAGGCAGATGGGCTTTGATCCCATGATACTATAGTTAACAGCTATATGCCCTAACCAACAGGCCTCTGCCTAAGGCCCCGGTGCATAATTAATACACATCGATGAGCTTGCAACTCACCATGAACTTCACTACAGAGCCGATAAGAAGAGGAATTGAACCTCTGTAAAAAGGACTACAGCCTAACGCTTAAACACTCAGCCATCTTACCTGTGACATTCATTAACCGATGACTATTCTCAACCAACCACAAAGACATCGGTACCCTATACTTAATTTTCGGTGCATGAGCCGGAATAGTAGGTACCGCCCTAAGTCTCCTCATCCGAGCAGAACTAGGCCAACCTGGAGCCCTTCTAGGAGACGACCAAGTCTACAACGTAGTTGTTACGGCCCATGCTTTCGTAATAATCTTCTTCATAGTCATACCAATTATAATCGGAGGATTCGGGAACTGACTGGTCCCCCTAATAATCGGAGCCCCAGACATAGCATTCCCACGAATAAACAACATAAGCTTCTGACTACTTCCCCCATCCTTCCTCCTCCTCCTAGCATCCTCCACAGTTGAAGCAGGTGTGGGTACAGGCTGAACAGTATACCCCCCACTAGCAGGCAACCTAGCCCACGCCGGAGCTTCAGTCGACCTCGCAATCTTCTCCCTACATCTGGCCGGTATCTCTTCAATCCTAGGGGCAATCAACTTCATCACAACAGCAATCAACATGAAGCCCCCTGCCCTATCACAATACCAAACCCCCCTATTCGTTTGATCCGTACTAATCACTGCAGTACTACTACTCCTATCTCTCCCAGTCCTAGCCGCAGGGATCACAATGCTTCTCACAGACCGCAACCTTAACACCACATTCTTTGACCCGGCCGGAGGAGGAGATCCTGTACTGTACCAACACCTATTCTGATTCTTCGGTCACCCAGAAGTCTACATCCTAATCCTCCCAGGATTCGGAATCATCTCCCATGTCGTAGCTTACTACGCAGGCAAAAAAGAACCATTCGGCTACATAGGAATAGTATGAGCCATGCTGTCCATTGGATTCCTAGGATTTATCGTCTGAGCCCACCACATATTCACAGTAGGAATAGACGTTGACACCCGAGCATACTTCACATCCGCTACTATAATCATTGCCATCCCAACTGGAATCAAAGTATTCAGCTGACTAGCCACACTCCACGGAGGTACAATCAAATGAGACCCCCCAATACTATGAGCCCTAGGATTCATCTTCCTATTCACCATCGGAGGTCTAACAGGAATCGTCCTGGCAAACTCCTCACTAGACATCGCCCTGCACGACACTTACTACGTAGTAGCCCATTTCCACTACGTACTGTCAATAGGAGCAGTATTTGCAATCCTAGCAGGCTTCACCCACTGATTCCCTCTATTCACAGGATATACACTCCACTCAACATGAGCTAAAGCACATTTCGGCGTGATATTCGTAGGCGTAAATCTAACCTTCTTCCCCCAACACTTCCTAGGCCTAGCCGGCATGCCACGACGATACTCAGACTACCCAGACGCCTACACACTATGAAACACCATTTCTTCAGTAGGCTCACTCATCTCCCTAACAGCCGTAATCATACTAGTATTCATCATCTGAGAGGCTTTCGCATCAAAACGTAAAGTACTACAACCAGAACTAACAAGTACTAACGTCGAATGAATCCACGGCTGCCCACCTCCATTCCACACCTTCGAAGAGCCCGCCTTCGTGCAAGTCCAAGAAAGGAAGGAGTCGAACCCCCATATGTTGGTTTCAAGCCAACCGCATAAACCACTTATGCTTCTTTCTCATAAAGAGATGTTAGTAAAATAATTACATAGCCTTGTCAAGGCTAAATTGCAGGTGAAAACCCAGCACATCTCTACTTAAACATGGCCAACCACTCACAACTTAACTTCCAAGACGCCGCCTCACCTATTATAGAAGAACTAATAGGATTCCATGATCACGCCCTAATAATTGCACTAGCAATCTGCAGTCTCGTCCTTTACCTATTGACCCACACTCTCACAGAAAAACTGACATCAAACACAGTTAATGCTCAGGTAATCGAACTAGTTTGAACAATCCTCCCTGCCCTAGTCCTAGTCACACTCGCCCTACCATCTCTACGAATCCTCTACATAATGGATGAAATCAATGAACCAGACCTAACCCTAAAAGCCATCGGCCATCAATGATACTGAACCTACGAATATACCGACCTCAAAGACCTAACATTCGACTCCTACATAATCCCAACAACAGACCTACCTCTAGGCCACTTCCGCCTGCTAGAAGTCGACCATCGGGTCGTCGTCCCAATAAGCTCAACCATCCGAGTCATTGTCACTGCCGACGACGTCCTTCACTCATGAGCCGTACCCAGCCTAGGTGTAAAAACCGACGCAATCCCAGGACGGCTTAATCAAACCTCTTTCTTTGCCTCCCGACCAGGTGTATTCTACGGACAATGCTCAGAGATCTGCGGAGCCAACCACAGCTTTATACCAATCGTAGTAGAATCCACCCCACTCGCTAACTTCGAAAGCTGATCCTCTCTAATACCATCCTAATCATTAAGAAGCTATGAACCAGCGTTAGCCTTTTAAGCTAAAGAAAGAGGGATCCCTCCCTCCTTAATGATATGCCCCAACTAAACCCTAACCCCTGATTTTTTATCATGCTCACCTCATGACTCACCTTCTCCCTAATCATCCAACCCAAACTTTTAACATTCGTGTCAATAAACCCCCCATCAAATAAACCACCCGTCGCTCCAAGCACCACTCCCTGAACCTGACCATGAACCTAAGTTTCTTCGACCAATTCTCAAGCCCATCCTTCCTAGGAATCCCACTAATCCTCATCTCAATGACATTCCCAGCTCTCCTCCTACCATCCCTCGACAACCGGTGAATCACTAACCGACTATCAACCCTTCAACTTTGATTCATCAACTTAGTCACAAAACAACTAATAATGCCCCTAGACAAAAAAGGACATAAATGAGCACTAATCCTAACATCCCTCATAATCTTCCTCCTCCTCATTAATCTCCTAGGCCTATTACCATACACATTCACCCCAACCACCCAACTATCTATAAACTTAGCCCTAGCCTTTCCCCTATGACTAGCTACACTCCTGACAGGACTGCGAAACCAACCCTCCGCTTCACTAGGCCACCTCCTACCAGAAGGCACACCTACCCCACTAATCCCAGCCCTCATTCTAATCGAAACAACAAGCCTCCTCATCCGACCATTAGCACTAGGAGTGCGCCTAACAGCCAACCTAACAGCAGGCCACCTCCTAATCCAACTCATCTCTACCGCCACAACAGCCCTATTCTCCACAATACCAGTAGTCTCACTCCTAACTTTCGTAGTTCTTTTCCTACTAACAATTCTAGAAGTAGCAGTAGCAATAATCCAAGCCTACGTCTTCGTACTCCTACTAAGCCTCTACCTCCAAGAAAACATTTAATTCCAAATGGCACACCAAGCACATTCCTACCACATAGTCGACCCCAGCCCATGACCTATCCTAGGAGCAGCCGCTGCTCTCCTCACTACCTCAGGACTAACAATATGATTCCACTCCAACTCCCCTCGACTCCTTATCCTAGGCCTACTATCAACCATCCTGGTCATATTCCAGTGATGACGCGACATTGTACGAGAAAGCACGTTCCAAGGCCACCACACCCCTACCGTACAAAAAGGACTACGATACGGAATAGCCCTGTTCATCACATCAGAAGCTTTTTTCTTCCTAGGATTCTTCTGAGCCTTTTTCCACTCAAGCCTAGCCCCCACGCCAGAACTAGGAGGTCAATGACCACCCGTCGGAATTAAACCCCTAAACCCCATGGAAGTACCACTCCTAAACACAGCCATCCTCCTAGCCTCAGGAGTCACCGTCACATGAGCCCACCACAGTATCACAGAAGCCAACCGAAAACAGGCTATCCAAGCTCTCTCCCTAACAGTACTCCTAGGATTCTACTTCACCGCTTTACAAGCCATAGAATACTACGAAGCACCCTTCTCCATCGCTGACGGAATTTACGGCTCAACATTCTTCGTAGCCACCGGATTCCACGGCCTACATGTAATTATCGGCTCTACATTCCTACTAGTATGCCTCTTGCGCCTAATCAAATACCACTTCACATCAAACCACCACTTTGGATTTGAAGCTGCCGCCTGATACTGACACTTCGTAGACGTCGTATGATTATTCCTCTACATCTCTATCTACTGATGAGGATCTTACTCTTCTAGTATATTAATTACAATCGACTTCCAATCCTTAGAATCTGGTTTAAGCCCAGAGAAGAGTAATAAACATAATCTTATTCATATTAACCCTATCACTAACCCTAAGCATCCTCCTAACTGCGCTAAACTTCTGACTCGCCCAAATAACCCCAGACTCAGAAAAACTATCCCCATACGAATGTGGATTCGACCCCCTAGGATCCGCCCGGCTTCCTTTCTCAATTCGTTTCTTCCTAGTAGCTATCCTATTCCTCCTGTTCGACTTAGAAATTGCCCTACTCCTTCCACTACCCTGAGCCATTCAACTACAATCCCCCATCACCACCCTAACCTGAACTGCCGTACTCCTCATCTTACTCACCCTAGGCTTAGTGTACGAATGAATTCAGGGCGGACTAGAATGAGCAGAATAATAGAAAGTTAGTCTAACTAAGACGGTTGATTTCGACTCAACAAATTATAGCTGTAACCCTATAACTTTCTTTATGTCCTACCTACACCTAAGCTTCTACTCAGCCTTTGCTCTAAGCAGCCTTGGCCTAGCCTTTCACCGAACCCATCTAATCTCCGCCCTACTATGTTTAGAGAGCATAATATTATCCATGTACGTCGCCCTAGCTATATGACCCATCCAAACCCAATCATCAATATCCACTATCCTCCCCATCCTCATGCTAACATTCTCCGCCTGCGAAGCAGGCACAGGCCTAGCATTACTAGTAGCCTCAACCCGCACCCACGGGTCCGACCACCTACACAACTTCAACCTCCTAAAATGCTAAAAATCATCATCCCAACCACAATACTCCTCCCCCTAGCCCTCCTCTCCTCACGTAAACATCTATGAACTAACACCACACTATACAGCCTACTAATCGCTACCGCCAGCCTCCAATGACTCACACCCACATACTACCCAAACAAAAGCCTAACTCCATGAACATCAATCGACCAAATCTCCTCTCCCCTACTAGTTCTATCATGCTGACTCCTACCCCTTATAATCATAGCAAGCCAAAACCACCTAGAACAAGAACCCATCAACCGCAAACGAATCTTCGCCTCAACACTAATCCTAGCCCAACTGTCAATCCTCCTAGCCTTCTCAGCCTCCGAACTAATGCTCTTCTACATTGCATTTGAAGCCACCCTCATCCCCACCCTAATCCTTATCACACGGTGAGGAAGCCAACCAGAACGCCTAAACGCTGGCATCTACCTCCTATTCTACACTCTCGCCAGCTCACTCCCACTATTAATTGCCATCCTCCACTTACAAAACCAAATTGGTTCACTCTACCTACCAATACTCAAACTCTCCCACCCAACATTAAACCACTCTTGATCCAACCTAATTGCAAGCCTAGCCCTCCTATTAGCCTTCATGGTAAAAGCCCCCCTGTACGGCCTGCATCTATGACTACCCAAAGCCCACGTAGAAGCCCCAATCGCTGGCTCCATATTACTAGCCGCCCTACTCCTAAAACTAGGAGGCTACGGTATCATACGAATCACAATCCTAGTAAACCCATCATCAAACAACCTCCACTACCCATTCATTACTCTGGCCTTATGAGGAGCGGTAATAACCAGCGCTATTTGCTTACGCCAAATTGACCTAAAATCATTAATCGCTTACTCATCCGTCAGCCACATAGGACTAGTCGTAGCCGCAACCATAATCCAAACCCAATGAGCATTCTCAGGGGCAATAATCTTAATGATTTCACATGGCTTAACCTCTTCAATACTGTTCTGCCTAGCCAATACCAACTACGAACGAACCCACAGCCGAATCCTCCTACTTACACGAGGACTCCAACCTCTCCTACCACTTATAGCAATCTGATGACTGCTAGCCAACCTAACAAACATAGCCCTTCCCCCAACAACGAACCTCATAGCAGAACTAACCATTATCGTAGCACTCTTCAACTGATCTGCCCTAACAATCATCCTAACAGGAACCGCCATCTTACTCACCGCCTCATACACCCTATACATACTAATAATAACACAGCGAGGAACCCTTCCGTCCCACATCACATCAATTCAAAACTCCTCCACACGAGAACACCTCCTCATAGCCCTACACATAATCCCCATAATCCTACTAATCTTCAAACCTGAACTGATCTCCGGCATCCCCATATGCAAGTATAGTTTCAACTAAAACATTAGACCGTGACTCTAAAAATAGAAGTTAAATCCTTCTTACCTGCCGAGGAGAGGTAAAACCAGCGAGAACTGCTAACTCTTGTATCTGAGTATAAAACCTCAGTCTCCTTACTTTCAAAGGATAATAGTAATCCAATGGTCTTAGGAGCCACTCATCTTGGTGCAAATCCAAGTGAAAGTAATGGACCTCTCATTAGTCCTAAACACATTCATACTCCTCACCCTAGCAACCCTTTCCACTCCTATCCTATTCCCACTACTGTCCAATAACCTCAAAAACACCCCAAGCACAATCACAAACACAGTCAAAACCTCATTCCTAATCAGCCTGATCCCCATAACAATCTTTATCTACTCCGGAACAGAGAACCTTACTTCCCTCTGAGAATGAAAATTCATCATAACCTTCAAAATCCCAATCAGCTTAAAAATAGACTTCTACACACTCACCTTCTTTCCCATCGCACTATTCGTGTCATGATCCATTCTACAATTCGCAACATGATACATAGCTTCAGACCCTTACATCACAAAATTCTTCACCTACCTTCTATTCTTCCTAATCGCCATACTCATCCTAATTATCGCCAACAACCTATTCGTCCTATTTATCGGCTGAGAAGGAGTCGGAATCATGTCCTTCCTCCTAATCAGCTGATGACACGGCCGAGCAGAAGCCAACACCGCCGCCTTACAAGCCGTCCTCTACAATCGAATCGGCGACGTCGGCCTTATCCTATGCATAGCATGATTAGCCTCCACCATAAACACCTGAGAAATCCAACAACTCTCCACCCCCTCTCAAACCCCCACATTACCACTATTAGGACTCATCCTAGCCGCAACCGGGAAATCCGCCCAATTTGGCCTGCATCCATGACTCCCAGCCGCAATAGAAGGACCAACCCCAGTATCCGCCCTACTACACTCCAGCACAATAGTAGTAGCAGGGATCTTCCTACTCATCCGTACTCACCCCCTATTTAACAACAACCAAACCGCCCTAACTCTATGCCTCTGCCTAGGGGCCATCTCCACCTTATTCGCAGCCACATGTGCCCTAACCCAAAACGACATCAAAAAAATCATTGCCTTCTCCACCTCAAGCCAACTAGGCCTAATAATAGTTACAATCGGATTAAACCTGCCCGAACTAGCTTTCCTCCACATCTCTACCCATGCATTTTTCAAAGCCATGCTTTTCCTATGCTCAGGCTCCATCATCCACAGCCTAAATGGCGAACAGGACATTCGAAAAATAGGAGGAATCCAAAAAATACTCCCCACAACAACTGCATGCCTCACAATCGGAAACCTTGCCCTAATAGGAACACCATTCCTAGCAGGGTTCTACTCAAAAGACCAAATTATCGAAAGCCTAAACACATCCTACCTAAACACCTGAGCCCTAATCCTAACCCTACTAGCTACATCATTTACCGCAGTATACACAATCCGCATAACCGTACTAGTGCAAACCGGCTTCACCCGAATCCCTCCCTTAACCCCAATAAATGAAAACAACCCAGCAGTAATCTCCCCCATCACTCGCCTTGCACTAGGAAGCATTCTAGCAGGCTTCCTAATCACTTCATTCATCCTCCCAACAAAAACCCCTCCAATAACTATACCACTCTACATTAAAATAACCGCCCTAATCGTAACAGCCCTAGGAATCGCTCTAGCCCTAGAAATCTCAAAAATAGCCCAAACACTCATCCTAACAAAACAAACCCATTTCTCAAACTTCTCAACTTCCCTAGGATACTTCAACCCCCTAACCCACCGCCTAAGCATAACCAACTTCCTCAAAGGAGGACAGAACATCGCCTCCCACCTAATCGACCTATCCTGATATAAAATACTAGGCCCAGAAGGACTAGCCAGCCTACAACTGACAGCAACCAAAACCGCCACTACCCTTCACTCAGGCCTAATCAAAGCCTACCTAGGATCATTCGCCCTATCAATCCTAATCATCCTCATATCCTCACTCAGAAATAACCAATGGCCCTCAATCTTCGTAAAAACCACCAAATCCTCAAAATCATCAACGACGCCCTAATCGACCTCCCAGCACCATCAAACATTTCAACATGATGAAACTTCGGGTCCCTACTAGGCGTCTGCCTAATTACCCAAATCGTCACAGGCCTTCTGCTAGCCATACACTACACAGCAGATACCAACCTAGCCTTCTCCTCTGTAGCCCACATATGCCGAGACGTACAATTTGGCTGACTCATCCGCAACCTCCACGCAAATGGAGCCTCTTTCTTCTTTATCTGCATCTACCTACACATCGGCCGAGGTCTCTACTACGGCTCATACCTAAACAAAGAAACCTGAAACGTCGGAGTCATTCTCCTTCTAACCCTAATAGCAACCGCCTTCGTCGGATACGTCCTACCATGAGGACAAATATCATTCTGAGGCGCTACCGTAATCACAAACTTATTCTCAGCCATCCCGTACATCGGACAAACACTAGTAGAATGAGCTTGAGGGGGATTCTCCGTTGATAACCCCACACTAACCCGATTCTTTGCCCTCCACTTCCTCCTCCCTTTCGTCATCGTAGGACTTACCCTCGTCCACCTAACCTTCCTCCACGAAACGGGCTCAAACAACCCACTAGGCATCCCATCAGACTGCGATAAAATCCCCTTCCATCCATACTACACTATCAAAGACATCCTAGGATTTATTCTAATACTTTCCCTGCTTGTCTCACTAGCCCTATTCTCCCCCAACCTCCTAGGAGACCCAGAAAACTTTACCCCAGCCAACCCACTAGTCACTCCCCCACATATCAAACCCGAATGATACTTCCTATTTGCCTATGCCATTCTCCGATCCATCCCAAACAAACTAGGAGGAGTACTAGCCCTAGCCGCCTCAATCCTAGTCCTATTCCTCATTCCACTACTACACACATCAAAACTGCGATCAATGACTTTCCGCCCTCTATCGCAAATCCTATTCTGAACTCTAGTCGCCAACGTCCTCCTCCTAACTTGAGTAGGCAGCCAACCAGTAGAACACCCATTCATCATTATTGGCCAACTAGCCTCACTCTCATACTTCACAATCATCCTAATCCTATTCCCCCTCGCGGCTGCCCTGGAGAATAAAATACTAAAACTTTAATATACTCTAATAGTTTATAAAAACATTGGTCTTGTAAGCCAAAGATTGAAGACTAAACCCCTTCTTAGAGTTACCCACCTCAGGAAGAAAGGACTTAAACCCTCCTCTCCAACTCCCAAAGCTGGCATTTTTAACTAAACTACTTCCTGACCCCCCACTAAACGGCCCGAATCGCCCCTCGAGACAACCCCCGCACAAGCTCCAATACCACAAACAAAGTCAACAACAATCCCCACCCTCCAATCAAAAGCAACCACACCCCCTCCGAATACAACATAGCCACACCACTAAAATCCGACCGAACCGACAATAAACCCCCATTATTCACCGTCCCCTCACTCGCCAATAACCCTAACGCCCCTCCCATAGCAAGTCCCACCATCACAACCAACCCCATCCCAAAACCATAACCAACAACACCTCAACTACCCCAAGCCTCCGGATAGGGATCCGCCGCCAACGATACCGAATAAACAAACACCACCAGCATCCCCCCTAAATAAACCATAACAAGCACCAAAGAAACAAAAGAAACCCCCAAACTTACCAATCAACCACACCCTGCAACCGCTGCTACAACCAATCCTAACACCCCATAATAAGGAGAAGGATTGGATGCAACCGCCAACCCCCCTAGAACAAAACACACCCCTAGAAACAGAACAAACTCTATCATAAATTCCCACTCGGCCTCTCTCCGAGATCTACGGCCTGAAAAGCCGTTGTTATAAAATTTAACTACAGGAACGCCTAGATCACTCCCCCCCCCCTTCCCCCCCCAGCGCATTTTCTTCTTTAATTCTAGGGTATGTATAGAATGCATCACACTCTTTGCCCCATCAGACAGCCCATGAAATGTAGGATAATCCACATTACACGTCATGCTCTTCCACCATAAACCCAAACATTATCTCCAAAACGGACCTCATTCGGCCATATACCCCACCAGGCACATTCTTGTTTCAGGTACCATAGAGCCCAAATGCTCCTACCAACAGCCAAGCAGCAAGCGTTACCCAAAGACCCAGGAACTTATCAACTATACATACAACCCAACCTAGAGAACGAGGAATATCCCAGTACACCTTTGAATTCTCCAAGTCTACAGGATTCGCCCACCTCCTAGGAAATATTCTCCTCCAACAGCCTTCAAGAACACCCAAGCCAGAGTACATGGTTATCTATTGATCGCGCTTCTCACGAGAACCGAGCTACTCAACGTTATATATGCATTTCAAGTTATTGCACTGCAGGCGCATACATCTCCTAAACTTGCTCTTTTGCGCTAGTGGTTGTAACTTCAGGAACATAAACTCCTCCTTTCCTTCTCACTTGCTCTTCACAGATACAAGTGGTCGGTTGAATACTCCTCCCTAATCTCATTACCTCGGCATACCGACCTCCTACACTTGGTTTTTTTTTAGCGTCTCTTCAATAAGCCCCTCAAGTGCAGAGCAGGTGTTATCTTCCTCTTGACATGTCCATCATATGACATCCGAACATATGAATCCCCTAACACCCAGAATGTCATGGTCTGACGGATAAGGTCGTCGCAAACTTGGCACTGATGCACTTTGACCCCATTCATGGAGGGCGCGCTACCTACCTCTAGACAACAGATAGTGTAATGGTTGCCGGACATATCAATTATTTTATCATTTACTAGGGACTGTCATTTAAATCCCATTTTACGCATCTATTTTTTTTTTTTATCTTGATTTTTATTTTTTTTTATTAAACAACAAAACCATAAACGCCTACATCATCCAAATCATTCGTCATCATCATACTTTTAACTAACCCACCTCTATACTTTCTGCTAACAAAAAAGACAACCAACCACAATCATCAACCACATAAAATTAACCCCTGAACCGGCCGCCCTTCAAAAACCAAACAAAAATAGACCCCAATAAAACCATCAATCATGCCCCAAACCCCAC